GATGAAAGTAATGATGAAAGTAATGATGAAAGTAATGAAAGTAATGATGAAAGTAATGAAAGTAATGATGAAAGTAATGATGAAAGTAATGACAATTACACTTACACTGATAGTGTCATTTTTGATGAAAGTAATGATGAAAGTAATGAAAGTAATAGCACAAATGAGAAACTTGATGTAAGTAATGAAAGTAATAGCACAAATGAGAAACTTGATGTAAGTAATGAAAGTAATAGCACAAATGAGAAACTTGATGTAACTGAAGCATACAACCATTTATGGGTTCAATGCGAAAATTGTGATCACTTAAATTATAAGTCATTTTTGAAGTCAAGAATGAATCTTTGTGAGGAATGCGACTATCATTTGAAAATGGGTAGTTCAGAAAGAATCGAACTCTTGATTGATCCAGGTACTTGGGTTCCTATGAATGAAGACATGGTCTCCGTGGATCCCATTGACTGGGATGATTTTCCTGACTTGCATTTCGAATCATATTTAGGATTAGATTCTGGATTGGATTCGGAATTCCCTTCGGAATTTTCCGAATTSCCTTCCGAATTGCCTTCCGAATCCAATTCGGAATTCCCTTCGGAATTGGATTCGGAATTCCCTTCCGAATTGCCTTCCGAATCCAATTCGGAATTCCCTTCGGAATTGGATTCGGAATTCCCTTTCGAATTCGATTCGGAATCGGAATTCGATGAATTCGATTCGGAATCGGAATTCGATGAATTAGATTCGGAATCGGAATTCGATGAATTAGATTCGGAATTGGATTCCGAATTCGATTCGGAATCGGAATTCGATGAATTAGATTCGGAATTGGATTCCGAATTCGATTCGGAATCGGAATTCGATGAATTAGATTCGGAATTAAATTCGGAATCCAAATTGGATTCGCAATTGGACTTGCGTTCGGAATTGCAGCAGAAAATTCACCAATTACGTTATTATTTTAATGACTTCTATTCGGATTTGAATTTGAAATTAAATTTGAAATTGGATGAATTCTGTTCGGAATTGGAGTCGCAATTGAATTCGGAATTAGATTCGCAATTGGATTCGGAATTGGATTCCGAATTGGATTCCGAATTGGATTCGGAATTGGATTCGGAATTGGATTCCGAATTGGATTCCGAATTGGATTCGGAATTGGATTCGGAATTGAAGTCGGAATTGAAGTCGGGATTTGATTTGAAATGGGATGAATTGGAGTCGGAATATTCGGAATTGATGTCGAAATTGGATTCGGAATTGGATTCGGAATTGAAGTCGGAATTGCGCTCGAAATTGGAGGCGAACCTTAAGGAAAAAATTAAGGAAATCAATTTTAGTTTGGATCACTGTCTGCCTTCGGAATTGGAATTCTATTCGGAATTGAGGTCGAAATTGGATTCGGAATTGGATTCGGAATCGGATTCGGATTCGGAATTGGAATTCGATTCGAAATTGGATTCGGAATCGGATTCGGAATTGGATGAATTGGATTCGGACTTGCCTTCGAAATTGGATTCGGAATTGAAGTCGGAATTGGATGAATTGGATTCGGAATTCAAGTCGGAATTGAAGTCGGAATTCGGTTGGGAATTGGATTCGGAATTGGGTGAATTGGATTCGGAATTATTGCTGTTCTTGAAAATTTCGAAATTCGAGTTCAAATTTTCGGACTTGCGTTCGAAATTGAAGTCGAAATTTAAGAAATTACGTCCGAAAGTGGATAAATTCTATTCGGAATTAAAGTCGAAATTGGATTCGGAATTGGATGAATTCCATTCGGAATTGCAGTGGAAAATTACGCAAGTCTATTTAAAATTGGACTTTTTCCGTTTGGGTTTAGAGAAGGAAATGAATTGGAAGGAGGAATCTTATACAGATCGTATTGATTCTTATCAAAAAGAGACTGGGTTAACCGAAGCTGTTCAAACAGGTATAGGTGAATTAAATGGTATTCCTGTAGCAATAGGGGTTATGGATTTTGAGTTTATGGGAGGTAGTATGGGATCCGTAGTAGGAGAGAAAATCACCCGTTTAATTGAGTATGCTACTAATCAAAGGATGCCCCTTATTCTAGTGTGTGCTTCTGGCGGGGCACGTATGCAAGAAGGAAGTTTGAGCTTGATGCAAATGGCTAAAATCTCGTCTGCTTTATATGATTATCAATCAAATCAAAAATTATTCTATGTATCAATTATTACATCTCCTACTACTGGCGGGGTGACAGCTAGTTTTGGTATGTTGGGAGATATCATTATTGGTGAACCCAACGCCCACATCGCATTTGCGGGTAAAAGAGTAATTGAAGAAACATTGAAGACGCCAGTACCTGAAGGTTTACAAGAAACTGAAAATTTATTCGATAAGGGTTTATTCGATCTAGTTGTACCACGTAAGTTTTTAAAAAGTGTTCTAAGTGAGTTATTTCAGTTGCACGCTTTCTTTCCTTTGAATTGAATCCCAATTCAATCGAGCATTAAGGTCAATCATCTATTTTGCATCGAAGGCTGACTAAGTTCATTTATTTAGTTCTACATTCCTTGCACTTAGTATATACTATACTCACTTAGATATAATTAGTATAATTATATAGAATTCTAATAAAGATATTTTATCACAATATAAAAACAGGTACAAATAGTAAATTGAGGTACCCATTCTATGACACCTATAAACTTTCCCTCTATTTTTGTGCCTTTAGTAGGCCTAGTATTTCCGGCAATTGCAATGGCTTCTTTATTTCTTCATGTTCAAAAAAACAAGATTGTTTAGGCCGGGGGGTGGGCCTAAACTTTTGCAAGACTTCGACTTGAATAACACGGATATCCGTTTATTGGAAAGTGGAATAGGGTATAACACCTGATTTCTTCCGAACATAACTGAAAGAACTCTTATGCGTGTGAAACCCGGGAGTCTAAATGAATTCTATTTGTTTGAAATGAAAAGAACTAGATTGGGATCAGCTCAGGGGATCTTTGATATGACCCGGTCCTAGATATCTATAGATAGAAATTTACTTTCTATTTCAAAGATCCCCTCTTATTTTCGATCGAAGGCATTAGATGAATTACCCTTGAAAGTTCACATTAGAATAGTGCTAGTTGATGAGAGTTATTTCGGAAACAAAATAGAGTTTAGTACTTAAGTATAAGTAAAGTTAAATTGATTTGGGTTATTCTATCAATTCACTCAATTCAAATTCAATTTAAATGCAACTAGATTAATATGAATTGGCGATCAGAACAGATATGGATAGAACTTATAACAGGGTCTCGAAAAACAAGTAATTTCTGCTGGGCCATTATACTTTTTTTAGGTTCATTAGGATTCTTTTTAGTTGGAACTTCCAGTTATCTTGGTAGGAATTTGATATCTTTAGTTCCCTCACAACAAATCATTTTTTTTCCACAGGGGATCGTGATGTCTTTCTATGGGATCGCGGGTCTCTTTATTAGCTCCTATCTGTGGTGCACAATTTCGTGGAATGTAGGTAGTGGTTATGATCTATTCGATAGAAAAGAAGGAATAGTGTGTATTTTTCGTTGGGGATTTCCGGGAAAAAATCGTCGAATCTTCCTCCGATTCCTTATAAATGATATTCAGTCTATCAGAATAGAACTCAAAGAGGGTCTTTATCCTCGTCGTGTCCTTTATCTAGAAATCAGAGGTCAGGGAGCCGTCCCTTTGACTCGTACTGATGAGAATTTGACTCCGCGAGAAATGGAACAAAAAGTTGCGGAATTGGCCTATTTCTTGCGCGTCCCGATTGAAGTATTTTGAAATGAACCGAAGAATGAATGCTTTCTCATTCTGAGCTGGGAGTCAAAAAAATCTACAATTCCCCTTTTCTATGGTATAAAATTTATTCCGAACAACGATTCAAATCAAAGCAAACGTATACGGAACATCAAAAAGAAAGGGGAACTAAGTCTTTTTGTCTACAAAAATGTTAGGAGTATGGAACTCCGCTCGCCTCAATTCATTAGCCAAAAAGTAACAAATCGAAATCAGAATAGATTTCATTTCGAAATAAAGAAATTTCTTATTTTTTTATTTTGTATATGGTCTATGGTATAAGTAGCCAGCGAAAATTTTTCGAAAAATTGGGAAAGTTTTTTCGTCTCGAAATCCGAATTCATTACCTGAAGTGAATTTGTCGGGTATTTCTAGAAAGGAAGGACTTGCTTTGAATTTGAACCCATTGAAATAGAAATAGCCGGAAACAAGATTTTTTTCTCATCCGAATTCTCTTATTCGATTTCTGTATTCTTTAAAGATTCTTCAAAATTATCCAGGACTAATCACCGAATCGCAACTAAAAAACAAAGAAAAGAGTGGTCCGATACCTTGGAATAGACGGAATATCATTTTTTTTTTTAATCGCATAGAGTTGACGAATTAGGCGAGTTTATTAACAATTTCTAAATGAAAAAAAAAAGAAAATGGCAAAAAAGAAAGCATTTATTCCCCTTCTATTTCTTGCATCTATAGTATTTTTACCCCGCTTGATTTCTGTAGCATTTAATAAAAGTCTGGAATCTTGGGTTACTAATTGGTGGAATACTAAGCAATCCGAAATTTTCTTGAATGATATTCAAGAAAAGAGTATTCTAGAAAAATTCACAGAATTAGAGGAACTCTTACTCTTGGACGAGATAATAAAGGAATACCCAGAGACACATCTCAAAAAGCTTCGTATAGGAATCCACAAAGAAACGATTCAATTGATGAAGCTTCACAATGAAGATTGTATCCATACGATTTTTTACTTCTCGACAAATATAATATGTTTCCTTATTCTAAGCGGTTATTCTATTATAGGTAATGAAGAACTTCTTATTCTTAACTCTTGGGTTCAGGAATTCCTATATAACCTAAGCGACACAATAAAAGCATTTTCTATTCTTTTATTAACCGATTTATGTATCGGATTCCATTCACCCCATGGTTGGGAACTAATGATTGGCTCTATCTACAACGATTTTAGCTTTGTTCATAACGAT